CTTTTCTACTTAGTAGTCTAAGTTTCTCGATGAGGATAATTAATTCGGTCGTTGTGGTCGGACTCTATTATGGATTTCTGACCACATTCTCCATGGGTCCCTCTTAGATCTTCTTTCTCCAATCTTGGATTAGGGAAGAAGGAGATATTCGCGACTACCGGTGGTTTCATTATGGGGCAGCTCATGATCTTCATATCGATCTATTATCCACCTCTGCATCTATTCTTTCTTAGCTAAACGGGTGGAAGATCCATCCAATTTGGTTATATCATGGACTCGAAAAACGGATCTGAATGTGACTGAAATGCACGATCTTCACAGGTATCACTTTTCACGATACCTAAAAGGTGGAATAGCGATTTTCGAACCATTTCCTATAAGAGAAAGGTTTCCATTACTTTGAGAAATGGATTCTATATCAAACTATAGCTATTGCATTAAAGAAGAAAAGAAACTAATAGAAGTCAAAGACGCGGAATGGTAGTGAATAGAGAGAAAGATTCTTCTGGTTTTCTTGTTCCTGAAAATATTCTATCTATCTCCTAGACGCCGTAGAGAATTGAGAATTTTCATGTCTTTCAATTCTCGTACTCGTAATTGGAAAGTTACGGAAGGAGATCCATCATTTTGCAATGAAAACTACATAAAAAACTCTGGACAATTTCGAAATCAGGCCAAGCGTCTTAATACATATGCAAAAAAATTCATTATTGGCCCACCATTGATTAGAAGATTTAACTTGTATGAATCGCTATTGGTTTGATACGAATAAGGGCAGTTGTTTCAGTATGTTAAGGATACAGATGTATCCACAATTCATTTAGAGTTACTTAATAGCCTATTTCTTATACCATATCTCTATCCCGTGAAATTCTCGAGCCGAAAGATGGATGCATATGCTGTGTTTCATTTTGCTAAATGATATCAATTAAATGGCGTATCAATTCCATAAATTGGATATAGCAATAAATAAATCAGCAAAATTCTTTTATTTTAGATAGAAGAAACATTTCTTCTATCTAAAATAAAAGAATGTACCCTTCTATCCAAATCCAATTTGCATCGAGAAAATAAATCCAAATTCCAGTAGTAGATGAATAATTGCAAATTTTTGTGTGTACGAGATTAGAATAACTTCAAAATAACTGACATAATTTTTTATTTTTCCTGATCAGAAAAATACATGAAAAAGAAAGGAGGTAGAAAAATTTTTGGATTTATGGTTAAAGAAGAAAAAGAAGAAAACTGGGGTTCTGTTGAATTTCAAGTATTCAGTTTCACCAATAAGATACGGAGACTTGCTTCACATTTGGAATTACACAAAAAAGATTTTTCATCGGAAAGAGGTCTCCGAAGACTTTTGGGAAAACGTCAACGTTTGCTGGCTTATTTGGCAAAGAAAAATAGAGTACGTTATAAGAAATTAATCAGTCAGTTGGATATTCGGGAGCGGTAATTTCATCGTTCGAATTTTTTTTCTTATTTTATTAGTAGTCTTATAGTAGTCTTAGATTTTGCATTTTGATGAGCCTCGTTTTGAGGAATTCATGGAATAATCCATTTTCATGGAATAATGAATTAAGGAAGAAAGGATATGAGTCTACCGCTTACAAGAAAAGATCTCATGATAGTCAATATGGGCCCTCACCACCCATCAATGCATGGTGTTCTTCGACTGATCGTTACTCTCGATGGTGAAGATGTTATTGATTGTGAACCCATATTAGGCTATTTACACAGAGGAATGGAAAAAATCGCGGAAAACCGAACTATTATACAATACTTACCTTATGTAACACGTTGGGATTATTTAGCTACTATGTTTACAGAAGCAATAACGGTAAATGCACCAGAATTCTTGGAGAATATTCAAATACCCCAAAGAGCCAGCTATATTAGGGTAATTATGTTAGAATTGAGCCGTATAGCTTCTCACTTGTTATGGCTCGGACCTTTTATGGCAGATCTCGGCGCACAGACTCCTTTTTTTTATATTTTTAGAGAGAGAGAATTAATATATGATCTATTTGAAGCTGCTACAGGTATGCGAATGATGCATAATTACTTTCGCATCGGAGGAGTAGCTGCCGATCTACCTTATGGGTGGATCGATAAATGTTTAGATTTCTGTGATTATTTTTTACGAGGAGTTGTTGAATATCAACAACTTATTACACAAAATCCCATTTTTTTAGAACGAGTTGAAGGAGTCGGTTTTATTAGCGGAGAAGAAGCTGTAAATTGGGGCTTATCGGGCCCGATGTTACGAGCTTCCGGAATACAATGGGATCTTCGTAAAGTTGATGCTTATGAGTCTTACAATCAATTCGATTGGAAAGTCCAATGGCAAAAAGAAGGAGATTCATTAGCTCGCTATTTAGTACGAATCGGTGAAATGAGGGAATCAATCAAAATTATTCAACAGGCTGTAGAGAAAATTCCTGGGGGCCCTTATGAGAATTTAGAAGTCCGACGCTTTAAGAAAGCAAAGAATTCCGAATGGAATGATTTTGAATATCGATTTCTTGGTAAAAAACCTTCGCCCAATTTTGAATTGTCAAAGCAAGAGCTTTATGTAAGAGTGGAAGCTCCAAAAGGTGAATTAGGAATTTATCTGGTAGGAGATGATAGTCTTTTCCCCTGGAGATGGAAAATTCGTCCACCCGGTTTTATTAATTTGCAAATTCTTCCTCCGCTAGTCAAAAAAATGAAATTGGCTGATATCATGACGATATTAGGTAGTATAGATATCATTATGGGGGAAGTTGATCGTTGAAATGATAATAGACAGGGTAGAGGTAGAAGCTATCAATTCTTTTTCGAACTTAGAATTATTAAAAGAAGTCTATGGACTGATATGGATTCTACCCATTTTGACCCTCTTACTGGGAATCACAATAGAAGTACTCGTAATTGTGTGGTTAGAAAGAGAAATATCCGCATCGATACAACAACGTATTGGTCCTGAATATGCTGGCCCCCTGGGACTGCTTCAAGCTATAGCAGATGGAACTAAGCTACTTTTTAAAGAGGATATCTTGCCATCCCGAGGGGATATTCCCTTATTTAGCATTGGACCGTCTATAGCAGTCATATCAATTTTATTAAGTTTTTTAGTTATTCCTTTGGGATATCAGTTTGTTTTAGCGGATCTTAGTATTGGTGTTTTTTTATGGATTGCCATTTCAAGTATTGCTCCTATTGGTCTTCTTATGGCAGGATATAGCTCAAATAATAAATATTCTTTTTCAGGCGGTCTACGAGCTGCAGCTCAATCTATTAGTTATGAAATACCATTAACTTTTTGTGTGCTAGCAATATCTCTACGTGCGATTCGTTAAAATAGGATCTTTTTCCTCTAAAATTCATTGAATATTTATCTTCCTTTTCTTATTCTATATTCGGGTTAGTAAGTTAAACTAGATAGCTATATGAGTGAAACAAAACAGCTTATTAATTTGTAGTAAAAAGAAAAAATCTCATTTCCTACGTACAAGAAAAGGTTGAAGTAAACATAAACAGTGTAAACTCTTTACCCCAAGGTTGAGATTTTTTGATTAGTCATCATATCTTGAAGCGGGCAAGAATAAGGGATTCACGATACAGAAAGTTGTAATCATAAGGGAATCCATCAAAAGTTAGTGAGGGATTAGGAACACTAAAGTACATAAAGGATTAGTAATGAGGGAATCTAAGGCATTAGATATTTTTCCTCATAAAAGGAATCATAATAAGGACTTGAAATTGGTGGAAATGAGCAAGTAGTACTTTCTTCGGATTCCGATCCAGAGTATGCTCCCATTCACTTGTTAAGGAAATGGCTATCAAGAACGAATTAACCCTTTATTCCTTTTTTCTTTTTAACCCCCCCCTGGGAAAGAAGAATAGGACAAAAGATATGGAATGTAATACAAAAAAAAGATCTTTATTTATTCTTTCCGTCGTTTATCCATATTCATACAGAATTCTTCATGAACTAATGCCCAATTCTTTTCATTTATTAATTGCTATAACGAGTGTTTTATTCCAAGATTAAGTTATTACTGAACAAGGAAAAAGTACCATTATATTATAAAGGATGAGATCAATTCAGAAGCGTTTTTTATTATTCTAGCAGACGGAATTCCTTTGGTCTAATTTAGGATGTTGAAATCGATTTTATCTTAGATAATTCTAGCTACCCCCAAGGGGATAATAACGAAATGAAACAGTACTTTCCTTTTTTTCTGATCATAGAGGAGCCGTATGAAACTAAGGTTTCATGTACGGTTTTGGAATAGCGGTGGGAACTGTGATGTTATCGTCGACTATGATTATCCAACAGTTTAAGTACAGTTGATATAGTTGAAGCACAGTCAAAATATGGTTTTTTTGGATGGAATCTTTGGCGTCAGCCTATAGGTTTTCTGGTTTTTCTAATTTCTTCTTTGGCAGAATGTGAAAGATTACCCTTTGATTTACCAGAAGCAGAGGAAGAATTAGTAGCAGGTTATCAAACCGAATATTCTGGTATCAAATATGGTTTATTTTATCTTGTTTCTTACCTAAATTTATTAGTTTCCTCTTTATTTGTAACAGTTCTCTACTTAGGCGGGTGGAATTTGTCTATTCCCTATATATCCTTTTTTGGATTTTTCCAAATGAATAAAATGGTTGGAATTTTCGAAATGACAATGGGTATCCTTATTACATTAACTAAAGCTTATTTATTTCTCTTTATTTCTATCACAATAAGATGGACTTTACCCAGGATGAGAATGGATCAGTTATTAAATCTTGGATGGAAATTTCTTTTACCTATTTCCCTGGGCAATCTCTTATTAACAACGTCTTCCCAACTTGTTTCACTATAAAATAAGATAATACAATAACAGTAAGAATATTTTCAACACAAAAGTTCTCTCAAACAAGAGAAAGAAACATATCTTTTTCATAGATATTTAGAATATGTTCCCTATGGTAACTGGGTTCATGAGTTATGGTCAACAAACAATACGCGCAGCAAGGTACATTGGTCAAAGTTTCATAATTACCTTATCCCACACAAATCGTTTACCTATAACGATTCACTACCCCTACGAAAAATCAATTACATCGGAGCGTTTCCGGGGGCGAATCCACTTTGAATTTGATAAATGTATTGCTTGTGAAGTATGTGTTCGCGTATGCCCTATAGATCTACCCCTTGTGGATTGGAGATTTGAAAAGGATATTAAAAAGAAACAATTGCTTAATTATAGTATTGATTTCGGAGTTTGTATATTTTGTGGTAATTGTGTTGAGTACTGTCCGACAAACTGTTTATCAATGACTGAAGAATATGAACTTTCTACTTATGATCGTCATGAATTGAATTACAATCAAATTGCTTTGAGTCGGTTACCAATCTCCATAATGGGAGATTACACAATTCAAACAATTAGGAATTCTACTCAAAGTAAAATAGACGAAGAAAAATCTTGGAATTCCAGAACGATTACTGATTACTAGAATTTTTTTTGTTAGAATCCAAAAGTTCTTTACTAACTAGAAGGAAAAACGAATACCTACTGCTTATTGCAAATTATTCCTGATTTAAAATGAGAGTAGATTTTCGTGATGTGATTTCTAACTATAGAACTTATATACAATATACAAAAAAATATCCTAATCCCTTTTTCTTCCTTGAATCTTTTAGTTTTAGTCAGTTCATGAAAAATTTTATACTATTAATTTCTTCTTATCCATAATGGATTTACCTGGACCAATACATGAAATTCTTGTGCTATTTGGGGGATTTGTTCTTCTACTAGGGGGTCTAGGGGTGGTATTACTTACCAACCCAATTTATTCTGCTTTTTCACTAGGATTAGTTCTTGTTTGTATATCCTTATTCTATATTTTATTGAATTCCTACTTTGTAGCTGTGGCACAACTTCTTATTTATGTGGGAGCTATAAATGTCTTGATCATATTTGCCGTAATGTTCGTAAATGGCTCAGAATGGTCTAAAGATAAGAATTTTTGGACTATTGGGGATGGGTTCACTTCACTCGTTTGTATAACTATTCCTTTTTCACTAATGACTACTATCCCAGATACGTCATGGTATGGAATTCTTTGGACTACAAGATCAAACCAAATAGTAGAACAGGGTCTCATAAATAACGTTCAACAAATTGGGATTCATTTAGCAACCGATTTTTATCTTCCATTTGAACTCATTTCCATAATTCTTCTAGTTTCTTTAATAGGTGCAATTACTATGGCTCGGCAATAAAAAATACTTAGAATGAGTCCTAATTCTTAGAATTTCAAATCTAAAATAAATAACTAAAGAATCACAATTTTTATTTAGTAAAACCCATCTACTGCCAACAAATACCTTCTTTTCTCTTTTGTTGTGTAATTGTTCTATTCTAATTAATTGAATCGGTTCAATTCTTGTCCTCATATTGAAATGAATCGAGATTGATAAGGAGTTAGTTAATGATGTTTGAGCATGTACTTTTTTTGAGTGTCTATTTATTTTCGATTGGTATCTATGGATTGATCACAAGCCGAAACATGGTTAGAGCTCTAATATGCCTTGAACTTATACTGAATTCAATTAATCTAAATCTCGTAACATTTTCTGATCTATTTGATAGTCGCCAATTAAAAGGAGACATTTTCGCAATTTTTGTTATAGCCCTTGCGGCTGCTGAAGCAGCTATTGGACTATCCATTCTTTCTTCCATCCATCGTAACAGGAAATCAACTCGTATCAATCAATCTAATTTTTTGAATAATTAGACTTTTAAATAATTAGACATAGAATCCTCTAAACAAAGGGACACATCTAATAATAATATGGAATATTAAGATGAATAGAAATGAATACTATTTTCTTATTATTATTTGAGAATATCTATTTTTTGAGTAGGTTATTCCATAGTATTCATTTTTACTTAGTTGAATTATTGCAATTCATTGATATTGCAATTTGAATATTTCAATAATTTATATTGAAAAGACGATAGCCAATTTATTGGCTAATTCGAATTCGTATATACAATTCGTATAATTATGATTGTTGAAGCCCAAAATTCAAGTCTCTTGGCTCTTTTCACGCTTTCTCACAAACGAATTAAGAAATATATTGCATTATTTGTTGAAGTTTGGATAAACCATTGCTTCGTCTGGTGTCTACAATACATATGACTCATATAGTACTAATTTCATTTTTACCAGATCGAAATTTTTTATGTTGAAAAGGAAAATTTATAGATCCAATGTCACATTCCGTAAAAATTTATGATACATGTATAGGATGCACTCAATGTGTACGAGCTTGTCCAACAGATGTATTAGAAATGATACCCTGGGATGGATGTAAAGCCAAGCAAATTGCTTCCGCGCCGAGAACCGAAGATTGTGTGGGTTGTAAGAGATGCGAATCCGCCTGCCCAACAGATTTTTTAAGTGTCCGCGTTTATTTAGGACCTGAAACAACCCGCAGCATGGCTCTATCTTATTGATACGTTACAAAAAATTCCACTTGAATCGTCTGATTCCTCTTTACCGAAGAAGCCCGTGCTCGAAATAATCGAGCACGGGCTTTTCTGGTCAAAACGTATCTTGTCTTTATCCCTTTATCATGAGTTCTTTTCCTTGGTTAACAATACTTGTTGTTTTGCCGATATTTGCGGGTTCATTAATTTTCTTTTTACCTCATAGGGGAAACAAAATCGTTAGGTGGTATACTATGTCTATTTGTTTATTAGAATTCCTTCTAATGACTTACGCATTCTGTTATCATTTCCAATTAGAGGATCCCTTAATCCAATTAAAGGAGGATTCTAAATGGATAGATGTCTTCGATTTCCACTGGAGATTGGGAATCGATGGACTTTCATTAGGATCTATTTTATTGACAGGATTTATGACTACTTTAGCTACTTTAGCAGCTTGGCCAGTTACCCGGAATTCCCGATTATTCTATTTCCTGATGCTAGCAATGTATAGCGGTCAAATAGGATTATTTTCTTCGCGAGACCTTTTACTTTTTTTTATCATGTGGGAGTTAGAATTAATTCCTGTTTACTTACTTTTATCCATGTGGGGGGGGAAGAGGCGTCTCTATTCAGCTACAAAGTTTATTTTGTATACTGCAGGTGGTTCCATTTTTTTCTTAATCGGAGTTCTAGGTATGGGCTTATACGGTTCCAACGAACCAAGATTCGATTTGGAAAGATTAATTAATCAATCATACCCTGCAACATTGGAAATACTATTTTATTTTGGCTTCCTTATTGCTTATGCTGTCAAATTGCCGATTATACCCCTACATACGTGGTTACCAGATACCCATGGGGAAGCGCATTACAGTACATGTATGCTTTTAGCGGGAATCCTATTAAAGATGGGAGCATACGGATTGATTCGGATCAATATGGAATTGTTACCTCATGCTCATTATCTATTTTCCCCCTGGTTAGTAATAATAGGAGCGATGCAAATAATCTATGCAGCTTCAACTTCTCTTGGTCAACGAAATTTCAAAAAAAGAATAGCCTACTCCTCCGTCTCTCACATGGGTTTCATTATTATAGGAATAGGTTCCATAACCAACATTGGACTCAATGGAGCTATTTTACAAATATTATCCCATGGATTTATTGGTGCTACACTTTTTTTCTTGGCGGGAACGGCTTGTGATAGAATGCGCCTTGTTTATCTCGAAGAACTGGGAGGCGCTTCTATCCCAATGCCGAAAATTTTTACCATGTTTAGTAGCTTTTCAATGGCTTCTCTTGCCTTACCAGGAATGAGCGGTTTTGTTGCGGAATTAGTAGTATTTTTTGGACTAATTACTAGTCCAAAATTTCTGTTAATACCAAAAATGCTAATTACTTTTGTAATGGCAATTGGAATGATATTAACTCCTATTTATTTATTATCTATGTTACGACAGATGTTCTATGGATACAAGCTATTTCATGTTCCAAACGAAAATTTTTTGGATTCTGGGCCGCGAGAACTCTTTCTTTTAATCTGTATCTTTTTACCAGTAATAGGAATTGGTATTTATCCAGATTTTGTTCTCTCGCTATCCGTTGACAGGGTAGAGGCTCTGTTATCCAATTATTATCCTAAATAGGATTTTTTTTCTTCTACTAGTCCGCTCTATATTCCATAGTGGAAATACCAAATAATTCATAAAAAAGTAAAAAAGTCTAATTAGATCTATCTCGAATTTTTGAGAACCCTTTGAGAAGGCGTTCAAGGGGTTCTCAAATCAAACACAAAAATGGAAAAAACTTCCATTTCATTAAGGTTTTATGTTATGTAATCATTTAGATGGGTAATGTAAATGAACCATAACTATGTAAACCTATTCCTAATAGATTGATACCAAAATAACAGATCCAAATTATAAGAAATCCTATGGAAGCTACAAGTGCTGAATTCGTGCCCTTCCAATTTGGATTTGTTCTACTATGTAAATAAATTGCGAATATGGTCCAAGTAATAAATGCCCAAGTTTCTTTAGGATCCCAATTCCAATAGGATCCCCACGCCTCATTAGCCCATACTGCTCCACAAAGAATACCTATGGTTAAAAGGGTAAACCCTAGACTAATGACACGATAACTCCAAGAATCCAAACGCTCAGTTAATTGATATTTGTAATAATTTGGAAATGAAGGAAAAGAGGCGCTTTTTAAAGCACTTCTTTTTGCATAGAAATATTCAATCTCATTAAAGAAAAATGTTTTACTTAAAACATTTTTTTGCTTTTTAGAAAAGAAATCGAAATTCTTTCGAAATCTAATGATTAGAAGAGCGGCGGATAATAAGGATCCGCACAAAAGAGTCGCATAGCTTAGTAACATCATACTGACATGCATCATTAACCACTGAGATTGTAGAGCAGGTACTAGTATTGTGGATTGATGCATTTCAGTTAAAAGACCCGACGTGGCAAAGCCTTGCGTTAAAATAGTACTCGGCGTAGTTATTGTGCTTAAATCATTTTTAGAGTTCTGTATCTTAGGAATCATATGAAGAATATACAGAGCCCATGAAAGGAAGATCAATGACTCATATAAATTACTTAATGGAAAATGTCCCGAAGAAGCCCAACGAGAAACTAAGAATCCTGTTATAGAGAAAAAAGTAGCTATCATTCCTTTTTCTGACGAATCATGTAATCCCCCAAGTTCACGAACTAATAAGGTTATCAAATGAATCGTAATCACAATTGAAATTGTTGAGAAAGAAATATGAGTTAGTATATGTTCTAAAGTTGCAAATAGCATAAGGGGAAGGTCCCATTACAAAATTGGAAATTTCGAATTGAATCCATTTTATAATCTATTGTATTCTTTTTCGAGACTGCCGCCACTCGGACTCGAACCGAGATGCTTGAGCACTGCTTCCTAAGAGCAGCGTGTCTACCAATTTCACCATGGCGGCTAACTTGAAATAATAGGTAACTTAAAAGAATATTAGTTATTTTCTCGCGAATCGTCGAGATTGGGAGAGTCCATAGAATTTAGGAACATTAGAATCTTCATTAAAATAGACTTCGTTTGGTAGTATCGTTGCTAATTTTTTTAACAAAAAACTCTTGCTTTGCCCAATAGAAACAAAGTTTGAAAGAGTTGGAACTGTTTTTTCTCAGTTGCAATATAGAACTAATTTTTTTGTGAATTTTGGATAAGATAGGTAGAAGTTGTAAGTCTTATTGCAGGAATACTCTACTTTTCATAATAGAATCCCCTTATTTTATTTATTACACGGATTCTATTATGAAAAGTTCATTGATAGGAAAAGAATATTTAGGCCACAGTATACCAAAAACCTTTGTTCTATATATCAGAGAGGTTAGTTCTAAGAATATTGTACCGAGGAATTCGACACATAAAAGTACATTCATTAATGAATCCTAATTATTCATATTAAATAATTGGAATCTCTTTGGGATAGGTCAATTCATATTATTCCAAAACCTTATTATTTGTTTGTTTGTTGCCGAGAAAAACCCTTTGGTTTTGGATGCTCGCTGACGCTGGAAAATGATCTTGATTTTGCTAAAGAATAAGATTGTACTATGGAAAAATAAGTCTTTTTCTTCCAAAGATTTTTACGAATACGCTTTTTTGACATCGAAGTACGTTTTTTTGGAACTGCCATTCAAAAAGGAGATTACTTTTTTCTAGTTGTATGTGAAAGACATCTATTGCCGCAAATCAATCCATCTTTCTTCTTTTTCTTAGTATTTATACTTAGATACTGAAAGATATTGAAATTCTGAATTCTTTTTTACTTCATTTTGTCTAATGCAGATAAGACAAGAGTTTTTTAGCATATTATATATATTTTTTAGACTTTGTTTTAATAATATAGAATATATACAAAGGTTTTCTATTTAAATCAATTTATATATCAAGTATACTCCATATATAGATATAAGGTATGGGGGCCTATCCCCCATATAAGATGGGAGGATAAAAGGAAGGGAAAATTCCAATAGTTAATTAAGTTCAGAATGGTATTCCATAATTGAATTCCAATCAAAACAAAAAAAATACTCAGTCTCTTAAACAACACATTCTAAAACTTAGGTAATTCGAGTCATTAGGATTTAAGTTCTATATGAAGTAAGGAATATTCGAGAATTTCCTATAAACATATAAACATAGGTTTTCATTGGAATTCAATCAATTTAAGTTACGAAACAAGGGAGCTGCTTCGTTTTAATAGAAAGAAATACAAAAAAGAATAGTCTTTTAAAGTAAAATGATTCAATCTTTTTTTGTATTTTAATAAATGTCCTTCTTTAGGTAATAACTAGGTAACGAAGTTATTTCATTAACTTTTTGAATTTAACCAACTAAACCCATTCTTAATTTTTGATTGTTTCAATGATAAAATTTTAGAAAAATTTAGAATTCTAGTATTTTTTTTATTCTTTTTTTTAATTCCTTCAGAAATAGATAAGAATTAGTTTGGTGAATCGGAAACTTATTTTTCAATTTTATAGAAAAATTGAAGTATAAATTTCAAGTAAAAATTGCAATTTCTTTTCTTATGGAACATACATATCAATATGCATGGGTAATCCCTCTTCTCCCACTTCCAGTTATTATGTCAATGGGGTTTGGACTTTTTCTTATTCCGACAGCAACAAAAAATCTTCGTCGCATATGGGCTTTTCCTAGTGTTTTACTTTTAAGTATAGCTATGGTATTCTCAGTTCACCTGTCTATTCAACAAATAAATGGAAGTTCTATTTATCAATATCTATGGTCTTGGACCGTCAATAATGATTTTTCCTTAGAATTTGGATACTTAATCGACCCGCTTACTTCTATTATGTTAATACTAATTACTACTGTAGGAATCCTGGTTCTTATTTATAGTGACGATTATATGTCTCACGATGAAGGATATTTGAGATTTTTTGTTTATATAAGTTTTTTCAATACGTCCATGTTGGGATTGGTTACTAGTTCCAATTTGATACAAATTTATTTTTTTTGGGAGCTTGTGGGAATGTGTTCCTATTTATTGATAGGCTTTTGGTTTACACGGCCAATTGCAGCGAGTGCTTGTCAAAAAGCTTTTGTAACTAATCGTCTAGGGGATTTTGGTCTGTTATTAGGAATTTTAGGTTTTTTTTGGGTAACAGGTAGTTTAGAGTTTCGGGATTTGTTTAAAATAGCTAATAACTGGATTCCTAATAATGGGATTAACTCCTTACTTACTACTTTGTGTGCTTTTTTATTATTCCTTGGTGCAGTTGCGAAATCGGCACAATTCCCTCTTCACGTATGGTTACCCGATGCTATGGAAGGACCCACCCCCATTTCGGCTCTTATACACGCAGCAACTATGGTTGCTGCGGGGATTTTTCTTCTAGCTCGACTTCTTCCTCTTTTCATATCCCTACCTTTGATAATGAGTTTCATTTCTTTAATAGGTACAATAACACTCTTCTTAGGAGCCACTTTAGCTCTTGCTCAGAGAGATATTAAAAGAAGCTTAGCCTATTCTACAATGTCTCAATTGGGTTATATGATGTTAGCTCTAGGTATAGGTTCTTATCAAGCTGCTTTATTCCATTTGATCACTCATGCTTATTCGAAAGCTTTATTGTTCTTGGGATCCGGATCTGTTATTCATTCAATGGAACCTCTTGTTGGATATTCACCAGATAAAAGTCAGAATATGGTTCTTATGGGTGGTTTAAGAAAATACATTCCAATTACAAGAACTAGTTTTTTATGGGGTACCCTTTCTCTTTGTGGTATTCCACCTCTTGCTTGCTTCTGGTCCAAAGATGAAATCCTTAGTAATAGTTGGTTATATTCACCCTTTTTTGGAATAATAGCTTCTTTTACTGCAGGATTAACTGCGTTTTATATGTTTCGGATATATTTACTTACTTTTGATGGGTACTTGCGTGTTCATTTTCAAAATTACAGTAGTACTAAAGAAGATTCGGTGTATTCAATATCCTTATGGGGAAAAAGGATACCCAAAGGGGTCAATAGAGATTTCGTTTTATCAACAACGAAAAGTGGAGTTTCTTTTTTTTCACAAAATATATCTAAAATTCATGGTAATACAGGAAATAGGATAGGGGCCTTTAGTACTTCCTTGGGGACTAAAAACACTTTTGTCTATCCTCATGAAACGGGAAATACTATGCTATTTCCTCTTCTTATATTACTGCTTTGTACTTTGTTCATTGGATCTATAGGAATCCATTTTGATAATGAAATAGGGGAATTAACCATATTATCAAAGTGGCTAACTCCCTCAATAAACTTTTTCCAAGAAGGTTCTAATTCTTCCATAAATTCATACGAATTTATCACTAATGCAATTTCTTCTGTAAGTTTAGCTATTTTTGGTCTATTCATAGCATATATCTTCTATGGATCTGCTTATTCTTTTTTTCAGAATTTGGATTTAATAAATTCCTTTGTAAAAGGGAGTCCGAAAAAGTTTTTTTTCGATCAACTAAAAAAAAAGATATATAGTTGGTCATATAACCGTGGTTATATAGATATTTTCTATACTAAGGTCTTTACCTTGGGTATAAGAGGATTAACCGAACTAACGCAGTTTTTCGACAAGGGTGTCATTGATGGAATTACCAATGGAGTAGGTCTTGCTAGTTTTTGTATAGGAGAAGAAATTAAATATGTAGGGGGAGGGCGAATATCGTCTTATTTATTCTTTTTTTTATGTTATGTATCCGTGTTCTTATTCTTTTTTCTTTAAGGAATTTCCCCATCTCCTGCCTAAGTAGCTTTCCTATTCTCTTTTCTATCGCCTTCTACCATCTCTCTTTTTCTATCTCCCTCCTCTCCTAATAGTTCGGTTTTCCGCGATTTTTTCCATTCCTCTGTGTAAATAGCCTAATATGGGTTCACAATCAATAACATCTTCACCATCGAGAGTAACGATCAGTCGAAGAACACCATGCATTGATGGGTGGTGAGGGCCCATATTGACTATCATGAGATCTTTTCTTGTAAGCGGTAGACTCATATCCTTTCTTCCTTAATTCATTATTCCATGAAAATGGATTATTCCATGAATTCCTCAAAACGAGGCTCATCAAAATGCAAAATCTAAGACTACTATAAGACTACTAATAAAATAAGAAAAAAAATTCGAACGATGAAATTACCGCTCCCGAATATCCAACTGACTGATTAATTTCTTATAACGTACTCTATTTTTCTTTGCCAAATAAGCCAGCAAACGTTGACGTTTTCCCAAAAGTCTTCGGAGACCTCTTTCCGATGAAAAATCTTTTTTGTGTAATTCCAAATGTGAAGCAAGTCTCCGTATCTTATTGGTGAAACTGAATACTTGAAATTCAACAGAACCCCAGTTTTCTTCTTTTTCTTCTTTAACCATAAATCCAAAAATTTTTCTACCTCCTTTCTTTTTCATGTATTTTTCTGATCAGGAAAAATAAAAAATTATGTCAGTTATTTTGAAGTTATTCTAATC